AAAAAAGACAAAACCAAATAAAGACTCGTTATAAAAAAATGACATTATATTATCTAAAATATCATTAAATACATCTATATTATTTTATAATTGTTTCATTCGCGAGGAGCTGGATGAGAAGAAACTCTCATGTCCGGTTCTGTAGTAGAGATGGAATTAATTGCGAAACAACCATCAACTATAACCCCAAAAGAACCAGATTCCGTAAACAACATAGAGGAAGAATGAAAGGAATATCTTATAGAGGTAATCGTATTTGCTTCGGTAGATATGCTCTTCAGGCACTTGAACCCGCGTGGATCACATCTAGACAAATAGAAGCAGGGCGGCGAGCAATGACACGAAATGTGCGCCGCGGTGGAAAGATATGGGTACGTATATTTCCAGACAAACCAGTTACAGTAAGACCCGCGGAAACGCGTATGGGTTCAGGGAAAGGATCTCCCGAATATTGGGTAGCTATCGTTAAACCGGGTAGAATACTTTATGAAATGGGCGGAGTAGCAGAAAATGTAGCCAGAAGGGCTATTTCAATAGCGGGATCCAAAATGCCTATACGAACTCAATTAATTATTTCAGGATAGGAATGTAGAACCAAAGGAAAGAAGTCTTTGGAATGAAAAAAAAAACACTTGTAGGTTTCTTTTTTTTTTTTTATTTATTTTGGACAAACAATATCTCTTTTTTTTTTTTACTTCGCCCCTTTGCATCAAAAGAGCAAATAAAAAAAATGATATGATTCAACCTCAAACCCATTTAAATGTAGCGGACAACAGCGGGGCCCGAGAATTGATGTGTATTCGAATCATAGGAGCTAGTAATCGACGATATGCTCATATTGGTGACGTTATTGTTGCTGTAATCAAGGAAGCAATACCAAATACACCTTTAGAAAAATCTGAAGTGATCAGAGCTGTAATTGTACGTACTTGTAAAGAACTCAAACGTGACAATGCTATGATACTACGATATGATGACAATGCTGCGGTTGTTATTGATCAAGAAGGAAATCCCAAAGGAACTAGAATTTTTGGTGCGATCGCACGGGAATTGAGACAGTTAAATTTCACTAAAATAGTTTCATTAGCACCTGAAGTACTATAAGTATAATAAAGATGAGACCCTTATATAGTTATAGCATTTGAATAAAATAGATAAAATTAGATAAAATGAATTAGTAGATTTTTCTCACGCATATATCTTTAACAATTCATAAAAAAAATATATAAAGAAAAAAACATGTTGATCATATCAAAATTCGGGGGCAACAATAATTTTAGTTTATCATGGGTAAAGACACTATTGCTGATATAATAACTTCTATACGAAACGCTGACATGAATAGAAAAGGAACGGTTCGAATACCATCCACTAACATCACCGAAAACCTTGTTAAAATACTGTTAAGAGAAGGTTTTATTGAAAACGTGAGGAAACATCAGGAAAGCAACAAATATTTTTTGGTTTTAACCCTACGACATAGAAGGAATAGGAAAGGGCCATATAAAACTGTTTTAAATTTAAAACGGATCAGTCGACCCGGTCTACGAATCTATTCGAACTATCAACGAATTCCTAGAATTTTAGGCGGGATGGGAATTGTAATTCTTTCCACTTCTCGGGGTATAATAACGGACAGAGAGGCCCGACTAGAAGGAATTGGCGGAGAAATCTTATGTTATATATGGTAAGCTTTCTTATATCCAACTTAGATATGGAACTTTCCTATTTATTAATTTGTGAAAAAAAAACGGGTTTCTAATATAACTCTCCTACTACATTAGTTAATACTTCAAAGAGGTTTTGTTTTACCTGGAATAAAAGGAAAAAAAAAATGGATTCATGGAAATTGAATTACTGAATCACTTCCGAATGGTATACTTAAGATTCGATTAGATAATGAAGATCGGATTCTAGGTTATGGTTCAGGAAGGATATGGTTCAGGAAGGATTCGGCGTAGTTTTATACGTATACTACTGGAAGATAGAGTCAAAATTTAAATAAGTCGTTATGATTCAACCAAAGAGCATATAATTTATAGACTCTGAAACAAGGATTCAAACGATTAGTTGATTTATTTTTTCAACTTCAATATTGCTTTCGAAGAGATACAATTCGAAAGTTCAAAATTTCAAGAAACTTATTCTCTTCCAATAAGTAAATTCGAAATTACGTTAAGGAATGACAAATATGAAAATAAGGGCCTCTGTTCGTAAAATTTGTGAAAAATGTCGACTGATCCGTAGACGGGGACGAATTATAGTAATTTGTACCAACCCGAGACATAAACAAAGACAAGGATAATCTTTCTAAAATAAAAGAGACTTTCTGTATATACAAATAAAAAAAAGAAAGGATCCGTTTTGACATGAAATGGATATATCCATATATCTCTGACTTATATTTATGAGATGATAAAATATGGCAAAACCTGTACCAAGAATTGGTTCGCGTAGGAATGGGCGTATTGGTTTACGTAAGAGTGCGCGTAGAATACCA